CGTATCATCTTGACGAGGATCCACATCGGTAGTTGTTGGCTGTTATGCGTCTTGTGCTGATCTGGTAACTGTTATGAATGTGGAGGAGTGGGGGAACCAAAGGGCACTTTCCTATACCACAAAGAATAGAATTTAGATCTTCAAAAAGCATGTTTGAAGGACCCACGGGGCGGTAACTAGAAGGGAGGAGATCCCGTTCTCCTTTTTTTTTTATAGAAAGTAGCTCTTTTGTTTGTTCTCCTATTGTGACTTACTGTATTGTTGTAACATTAGTGGATGAACCGCGGAATGTCTACTAAGAGAATAACTCCTATGAAGAAGGTCAACCCTTTGGTGGGTGAGGTTAGCTTCTTTATTGCTCTGTTCACTGTAGTCTTCTTGTTAGCATTAGCATGCGTTCCTAGTTACCTAATTAGAATACCTAAAATCGTAGTTCCCAGAACGGGTCAACTCTTCAGAGTCATGCTGATAGCAGGGTTCAACTCCCGGGGAAGACACCATATAAAGAAGATCTGTTACCACTACTTGACTGAGAAACTTACCCGAAGGTTGGACTGCTCTCAGGCGAATGATTGCTGCTGTTCTTCTTCTCTTGTTAGTGCTATCTGCACTAAACTCCCGGGGACGGAGAGCATTCCCACACGAACGAGTTTTCCAACTATTGTTCTTTCGTTTCTCCGAAGCTTGGAAACAGGGGTTAGGTAAGCTCTTCCTAACGCAAGGTAGTCCAGCTAACTTTATTAAGAAGAAAACTCACAGTAAAGGCGAGGGAATAGACCCTCCTATTATTATTATGTATGTGCACCCGGGCACACCTCCTAAAAGAAAACCAACTGCCCCGAACAGCTGGTTAAAGCAGGCTCTACTAGGGTGAGTTAGCTTCCATGGCACCAAACTCTTCTCGTCATGTTGATCCGCGAATGCTGGTAGAAAGGGATCCGATCAACTGACTCCAGACTTGCCATATCGACACCCTTGGTCCTGGCAGCATGAACTAAGTAAGAGTAGGGTTTTTTTTGAACAATTATACTGTACACAGGCCCAATTCCCTGAAGAATTCACATGATGTGAGCCTCAGCTTCCGGTATCATAGCATGGGGTTTTCACTCCTCCCGATGCCGAGCTAAGAGTCTGAGGCGGCACCTCAGAAAAAGAGTAGCCGCTTTCCCGCTAGAATTCTTTTTTCATTCCAACGAATCAATAAAACCATCTCGGTCAATCTGAACAAAAGACACGACCCCTAGTTTCAGCAACCAGTCTTTCTACACCAAGGTTTCAGGTCTTTCTTGATTGGCTTACGACAAAGCCTTACCTGACCCCAGCCGCTACTTCACCCTCTTTTCAGGGAGATCGTGATGAGGCAAAAGGGGGCCTTATTAAAGTCCTCTGGGTCATCCACTAAGTGAGTGAAAGAGGTCTCATTGGGAGAATTGGGAAGAGAGAAGGCCAGCCTCCCACTATGTGAAAGAAGAGCTTTTTCTCTCATATTCACTTCTATAGAATAGGTAGTTCGCTTAGCCGCAGCTGAAACCATAGATCTTGCCCGGGATGCTCCCAAGGTAGGACTCCTAAATTGGAAAAAGAATGGAGGGACTGATTCTTGGTCCTCTGCTATGAATGATTTCATGTCTTCAAAGTGCAGGACTTGAGGACATCAGATATATGGGACACTTCGTCACATGGTCTAAGAAAGATGATGAGGCCTCTTGTATTTCCAGAAAAGTGGATAGAGCTCTTGCTAATTGTAAGTGCTTTGGCTCTCTGCCTTTATCTGAATCTGAAGTTGAATTCACCCCCAAGGGCCTCTCTGATCATAGTGCCTGTGTGGTTAGAACAGGGGTGCATATCCTTCCTTTTTCAACTTCATGACTGAACTCCCACTCCCCGAGTTCCACCCTATTGTGAGTAAGGTGTGGCAAACTGATGTCAAAGGCGATCCCATGTAGAAAGTCTGTGCAAAACTTAGATTGGTGAAATACGACCTCTCTGAGATATATGGTTTATGCCGGAAAGGTACGAAGTTGGACTAATTTGGAAACATTGGGCAATTTACTTTATACTTCTATTGCTGCTCAGAAGAAATAGAGGGATCAGAGACAGTCACTGTTGGAAACTGGGGAGTTGGCTGATAAAGATGGACAGTAACGATCGCGTAATATAAATTCTTCGGCCTCGTCATCGAAAGCGGCTTCCAATTGCTCGGAAATTCTAAGCTATATGGGGGACTTGGATGGTGAGCAAAAACAATTGATCAAGAAGTTGGTCAACTTTCGCATGAAAGAAGGTAAAAAAACAAGAGTTCGTGCTATTGTTTATCAAACTTTTCATCGCCCCGCTCGAACTGAACGCGATGTAATCAAACTTATGGTTGACGCCCTAGAGAATATAAAGCCCATATGCGAAGTGGAAAGAGTAGGAAGAGCAGGTACTATTTATGATGTCCCTGGGATTGTAGCCAGGGATCGTCAACAAACCTTAGCTATTCGTTGGACCCTTGAAG